GGCTGAGATTTAGGTAATAAACTGTAAATTTATTTAGGAAATATTAATTTCTTTTACCACAAGTTTTATAGTTTAAAAAAAACATTAAATTGCAAATTTAAAAATAAATTTTATTTTAAAACTTAAAATTAAAATTTAATCAATTAAAGTTTTAATAAAAATTTAAGCCTTATAGATTAAGGCTTAAAGCTTTATTCTTTATTTATAGCTTTGAAGGCTATTAGTTTAATTGATTAACTTAAATCCTTTTAATAAAGATTAAAAAGGATTGTAATTAAAATTAATCCATTAATAGAAAAAAATGAATATAAGTATAAAATTTTATTATTTTTAATAAAATTATTTCTTATTAAATTATAATTTATTTGACTATGTATAATTATTAAACTTGTATATATAATTCGTAAATAAAAAATTAATGTAATTAAAGTTATTATAATTATAAAAATTAATAATGTAATATAATTTGATCTTAATTGTTGGATAATTAATCATTTAGGTAAAAATCCTAAGAATGGGGGAAGTCCTCCAAGAGATATTAAATTTAATATTAAGATAAATTTAATTAATAAGTTTTTATTTAAAAATAAAAATATTTGTTTTAGGTAAAAAATATTAAAAAAATTTAGTATTGTAATAATTCTTAAATTAATGAATGAATAAATAAAAAAATAAATTATTCAAATTATTTCATTTTCTAGGAATGATCTAATTATTCAACCTAAATGATTAATTGAGGAAAATGCTATAATTTTTCGTAAACTAGTTTGATTAAGTCCTCCTAATCTTCCAATTAATGTACAAAATAAAATAATAATGATAATAAAATTGTTTATTTTTAATGTATATGATAATAACATTAAAGGAGCAATTTTTTGTCAGGTTAATAGGATTAGTGAATTAATTCAATTTATACCTTCAATAATTTCAATAAATCAAAAATGAAAGGGGGCAGCTCCCATTTTTAATAATAATGAAGAATTAATTGTTATTAGTATAAATTTATTAATAAAGATAATATCTCTGATTAAATTATTTGTTATTATGATAATAATAACAGAGAATAGAAAAATTGAAGAAGCTATAGCTTGAATAAGAAAATATTTAATTGATGATTCAGAACTATATAATTCATTTTTTTTTTTTAATAATGGAATAAATGAAAGTAGATTAATTTCTAATCCTATTCATGTTCCAAATCATGTATAAGAAGAAATTGAAATTATTGTTCCTATAATTAATGTAATTATAAAAATTATTTTAAATATTTTGTTAATTAAAAAGAAAAAGATTTTTACTTTTATATTTGGGGTATGAACCCAAAAGCTTAATTAGCTTATCTTTTTACATTTTAGTATATGATGTACAAAAGTTTTTGATACTTTTAGGAATAGTTTGATTCTATTAAATGTAATGAAGGTAAATAAATTACATAATTTATTCTATCAAAATAATCCTTTAGTCAGGCACTTCATTTTTAAAATTCTTAAAAACTTTTAAATTAATAAGAATTTATTAAAAAATAATTTATTTAATATAATTAAATTGTTTGTATTTAATAAAATTTTATCAAGAAATTTTGTAAAATTTTCAAAAATTTTAATAATTGGAAAATAAAAAAAATTACATCAATAATTAAGAAATAAATTTTAAAGCTTATAATTGAAAATTATCACATAATGATGCTAAAATTAGTTGCTTTTTTATTGATGTAATTTTTTTTATTTTCCAATTATTAAAATTTTTGAAAATTTTACAAAATTTCTTGATAAAATTTTATTAAATACAAACAATTTAATTATATTAAATAAAAAAAATTACATCAATAATTAAGAAATAAATTTTAAAGCTTATAATTGAAAATTAATTATCTTAATTCTAATTAAATTTCATTGATTGACGCATTTTGTATAGGGGAATATTGAAATTTTTTAATTTGAATTTATTATCTTAATATAATATAATAGTTTTTAAAATTTAAATTTTTATAAATTAATATTTATATATATATATAATATAATTTAATTAAATTAAATAAAATTTATTTTTTTATAATTTATTTTTTTTTATTATATTTTATTTTATTTAAAGTTTAATTTAAGTTTTGTAATTTATTTAATTTTTTTTTTACATGTAAATTTTTGTGTGAAAATAAAAAAGATTTAAAAAATTTTTTTTATGATTTATATTCGCAGTATTTAATTTTAATAATTTAAGTAATTAAGAATTATGAATAAATTTTAATATTAACAAATTTTGTGCCAGCAGTTGCGGTTAAACAAAAAATATAAATAAATTTTATTAGTAAGTAGTTAAATGAATTAAGTTAAAATATAAAATTATTTTTATTAGGTGAAATTTTAAATTTAATTATAATTTTTATTAAAGATTTTTTTTACTATGAAATTTATTTTTAAACTAGGATTAGATACCCTATTATTTTAAATGTAAATAAGTTTACTAAAGTAGTAATAGTTATGTTCTTTAAATTTAAAGATTTTGGCGGTATTTTAGTCTATTTAGAGGAACCTGTTCTATAATTGATAGTCCACGATTAACTTTACTTAATTTATAAATTTGTATATCGTTGTTATAATAAAATTTTAAAAGAAAATAAATTTTTAATATTTTTTATAAAAAAATATATCAAATCAAGGTGCAGTTAATAATTAAGAAGAAATGGGTTACAATAAATTTATTTAAATGGATTAGAATATGAAAAATTTTATGAAGGTGGATTTAATAGTAATATAATTAATTTAAATTATATGATTGTAGCTCTAAAATATGTACATATCGCCCGTCGCTCTTATTATAAGATAAGATAAGTCGTAACATAGTAGATGTACTGGAAAGTGTATCTAGAATGACAAGTTAAAGCTTTATTAGTTAAGCATTTTATTTACATTAAAAAGTTGTCGTGCAAATCGATTTAATTTGAAAATTAGATAATTATTAATTTTTTTTTTGGAAATTTTTATTTAATAGAAATAATTTTAATAATTTAAAATTTAAGTAAATTTTATTGAAAAAAAATAATTTATTATAGTGAATTAGTATTGTATGAGATTTTTGAAAAATAATTTAATTTAAAATAAGTAAAATTTAATTTTTGTACCTTGTGTATCAGGGTTTATTAAATAAAGGTTAATTATTTTAATTTTCTCGATTTTAAGAGAGTTAATAAATTATTTTTTTTATTATGTAATTAATATTTATAATAATTTATTAGTAATGAAATGTTATTCGTTCTTAAATTTATCTAGTTTATTTAGAAATGAATTTAATTCATATAATAAAATTTTAATATATTAATTTTTTAATATATTAATTTATTATTATTAATAATTAAAGGGATAAGCTTTTAATTAAAAATTTATAAATTATTAATTAAATATAAAATTTATAGGTTTAGAAATATCCATTAATTTAATTTGTTTTAATTAATTTATGTGTATTAATATTATTTTTAATAATTTTAATTTTTTTATAAATAAATAATTTTTAATTTTAAAAATTTAGTTATTATGATAGAATTAGTATATATATAATGTTTAAATAATTATAAATTAAAGATTATTTAAAGTAATTCGGCAAAAATTTTATTCGCCTGTTTAACAAAAACATGTCCTTTAGAATATATATTTAAGGTCTAACCTGCCCACTGAATTTTTAATGGCTGCAGTATTTTGACTGTACAAAGGTAGCATAATCATTAGTTTTTTAATTAAAAGCTTGTATGAAAGGTTGGACGAAATAAATTCTGTCTCTATTTGATTAAATCTAGAATTTAATTTTTAAGTTAAAAAGCTTAAATTTTTTTAAAAGACGAGAAGACCCTATAGATTTTTATATTATTATAATTATTTTAATTTAAGAATTTTTTGTATTATATTTATTATAATATTTTATTGGGGTAATATAAAGATTTAAAAAATTCTTTTTTTTTATTAACATTAATTTATGAATTTTTGATCCATTTTATTGATTATTAGATTAAATTACCTTAGGGATAACAGCGTAATTTTTTTTGAGAGTTCATATCGATAAAAAAGTTTGCGACCTCGATGTTGGATTAAAAATTAATTTAGGTGTAGAAGCTTAAATGTTTGGTCTGTTCGACCATTAAATTTTTACATGATCTGAGTTCAGACCGGTGTAAGCCAGGTCGGTTTCTATCTTTAAATTATTATAATATTTTAGTACGAAAGGACCAAATATTTAATATATTAATATTTTATTTTTTGAATATTATTATTATTTTGGCAGAATAGTGCAATGAATTTAGAATTCATATATGTAATTTAATTACAAATAATACTTGTTTAAATTTGATTTATTATTTTCTGTAGTTTGTATAATTTTATTAGTTATTTGTGTTTTAGTTGGAGTTGCCTTTTTAACTTTATTAGAACGAAAAGTTTTAGGTTATATTCAGATTCGAAAAGGTCCTAATAAAGTAGGTTTTATAGGAATTCCTCAACCTTTTAGTGATGCAATTAAATTATTTTCTAAAGAACAAACTTATCCTTTGTTATCAAATTATTTAATATATTATTATTCTCCTATTATAAGATTATTTTTATCTTTATTTTTGTGATTAGTTATTCCTTATTCAATAAATTTAATTTCTTTTAATTTAGGAATATTATTTTTTTTATGTTGTATAAGTTTAGGAGTTTATACAGTTATAATTGCTGGTTGATCTTCTAATTCTAAATATTCTTTATTAGGAGGAATACGAGCTATTGCTCAAACAATTTCTTATGAAGTAAGTTTGGCATTAATTTTAATATCTTTTTTAATTTTAATTGAGAGTTTTAGTTTATTAGATTTTTTTAAATATCAAAAATTTATTTGAATAATTTTTTTATCAATTCCTTTAGGATTAGTTTGATTTGTATCTTCTTTAGCTGAAACTAATCGTACTCCTTTTGATTTTGCTGAAGGGGAGTCAGAATTAGTTTCAGGATTTAATGTAGAATATAGAAGAGGTGGATTTGCTTTAATTTTTTTATCTGAATATTCAAGAATTTTATTTATGAGAATATTATTTTGTATTATGTTTTTAGGAAGAAATTTAAATTCATTCTTTTTTTTTTTAAAGATAGTATTTATATCTTTTATATTTTTATGAGTTCGAGGAACTATACCTCGTTATCGTTATGATAAATTAATATATTTAGCTTGAAAAAGATTTTTACCTTTATCATTAAATTATTTAATTTTATATATTGGTATAAAAATTTTTATTTTTTCTATTTTAATTTAGTGAATTTTTTTTAGTAAAGTTAATAAAGGATTAAAACCTTTATATAATGTTTTCAAAACATTTACTTATTTCAAGTTCATTAACTAATAAATTAGTTTATCTCATATTTTTGAAATAATTGGATTTAGAATAAAATATAAAAAATATAAAATTGTTAAAATTTGTCCAGTTATAATATATGGATCCTCAACAGGTCGTATTCCGATTCATGTTAATAAAATAATGATAATAAAAAAAAATCAAAATAAAATTTGGTTGATAGGATAAAATTTTAAGGTTTTAAAGTTTTTTTTTTCTGAAAATGGTAAAATAATTAAAATTAAAATTGATATAATTAGTGCAATTACACCTCCAAGTTTATTTGGAATTGAACGTAAAATAGCATATGCAAATAAAAAATATCATTCTGGTTGAATATGAATAGGAGTAACTAAAGGATTTGCTGGTGTGAAATTATCAGGATCTCCTAAATAATAAGGATTAATTAAAATTAAGATTGTAATAAGTGAAAGTATAATTATAAATCCTATAATGTCTTTAAAGGAGAAATAAGGATGAAAAGGAATTTTATCAATATTTCTATTTATTCCTAATGGATTATTTGAACCTGTTTGATGTAAAAATAGTAAGTGAATTATTACTATTGCAGAAATAATAAAAGGTAATAAAAAATGAATTGTAAAAAATCGTGTTAATGTAGCATTATCTACAGCAAATCCTCCTCAAATTCATTGAACAAGTATATTACCTAGGTATGGAATTGCTGATAGTAAATTAGTGATTACTGTAGCTCCTCAAAAAGATATTTGTCCTCATGGTAATACATAGCCTATAAATGCTGTTCCTATTACTAAAAATAAAATAATAACACCAATTATTCATGTTTCAATAAATTTAAAAGATCCATAATATATACCTCGTCCAATATGGAGATAAATACAAATAAAGAAAAAAGAAGCTCCATTAGCATGTAAAGTTCGAATTAGCCAACCATAATTAACATCTCGGCAAATATGATTTACTCTATTAAATGCTAAAGAAATATCTCTAGTGTAATGTATTGCTAGAAAAATTCCTGTAAAAATTTGAATTATTAAACATAATCCTAGTAAAGATCCAAAATTTCATCATAATGAAATATTAGATGGCGAAGGTAAATCAATTAAAGCTGAATTAATAATTTTAATTATTGGGTGTGTAGTTCGTATAGGTTTATTCATAAAATTTTTGTCGTAAAGGACCATATTTAATATTAGTTAATTTAACTACAGCAATTAATGTTAAAAATAAATAATTTACTATAATTAGTGTTACTAGATAGTTAGGTTTATTATAAATTATTTTTAGAGTTAATAAATTTTCATTTTTTAAATTTATTAAGTTGTTATTAAATTCTATTAAATTAGAATTTTTTGTTAAAATATTAAAATTTATATAATCAATAATTAAATAAATAATAATTATAATAATTATAATTAATATAATTAAATTAGTTAGTTTTATTGAAAATTTAAATATTTCATTTGATGCTAATCTAGTTATATAAATAAATAGAATTAATATTCCTCCAATTATTACTAAAAATAAAATATATGAAAATCAAAATGAATATGAAAAAATTCCAGTAATTAATGAAATTGAAATTGTTTGAATTAGTAAGGTTAATCCTATTGATAAAGGATGATTTAAAAATATAAATGTTATAGTTATAGTAATATTAATTATAATTAGTACATAATAAATACAGAGAATAGTTTATAAAAATATTAATTTTGGAGATTAAAGATAAAAAAAATTTTTTTTCTCTGAAGTTTTAAAAGATTAATACTTATTTTTGATTTACAAGACCAATATTTTATTTAAATTATTAAAACTTATTATATATTTATTAAATTTTATGTTTTTTATTTTTATATTTTTTGTAGGTTTAATGGTATTTTGTTCTAAACGTAAACATTTATTATTAATATTATTGAGTTTAGAATTTATTATTTTATCATTATATTTTCTAATATTTGTTTATTTATCAATATATTCGTATGAATATTATTTTATAATATTATTTTTAACTTTTTGTGTTTGTGAAAGTGTATTAGGTTTATCAGTGTTAGTTTCTTTAATTCGAACTCACGGTAATGATTTTTTTTTTTCTATAAATATTTTATGTTAAAATTTTTATTTATACTTTTATTTATGATTCCAATATGTTTTAGAAAAAATGGATTTTGAATTAATCAATTAATATATTTTTTAATATCTTTTATATTTATATTTAATGGAAGATTTAATTATTTATGAATAAATATTAGATATTTTTTTGGCTCTGATCTTTTATCTTTTAGTTTAATTTTATTAAGATTTTGAATTTGTACTTTAATAATTTTAGCAAGAGAATCAATTTATAAAATGAATAATTTTTATAATTTTTTTTTATTTATATTATTAATATTATTGTTATTTTTATATTGTACTTTTTCTTCTATAAATTTATTTATATTTTATTTTTTTTTTGAAAGAAGATTAATTCCTACATTAATTTTAATTATAGGTTGGGGATATCAACCTGAACGTCTTCAAGCTGGAATTTATTTATTATTTTATACTTTATTTGCTTCTTTACCTATGATAGTTGGAATTTTTTATTATTATAATAATTATTATACTTTAGATTTTTTTTTTTTTAATGATTTATATTATTTTAATATATATATATATATTTGTATAATTTTTGCTTTTTTAGTAAAAATACCAATATATATAGTTCATTTATGATTACCAAAAGCTCATGTAGAGGCTCCTGTATCTGGTTCAATAATTTTGGCTGGAATTATATTAAAGTTAGGGGGGTATGGTTTATTGCGAGTTTTAAATATATTTATTAGAATTGGTATAACTTTTTCTGCTTTATTAGTTAGAATTAGAATAGTAGGAGGTGTATTAGTGAGATTAATTTGTTTACGTCAGAGAGATTTAAAGTTATTAATTGCTTATTCTTCTGTAGCTCATATAGGAATAGTATTAGCAGGTATAATAACTTTTAATTGTTGGGGATTTTGTGGTTCATTAATAATAATAATTGCTCATGGTTTATGTTCATCTGGTTTATTTTGTTTAGCTAATATTTCATATGAACGGATAAATAGACGAAGAATATTTATAAATAAAGGTTTGATTAATTTAATACCTAGAATAACTTTATGATGATTTTTATTAAGTTCTTCAAATATAGCTGCTCCTCCTTCTATAAATTTAATAGGTGAAATTAGTTTATTAAATAGATTATTATCATGAACTTGAGTTTCAATATTTTCTTTAATATTATTATCATTTTTTAGAGCAGTATATTCATTATATTTGTACTCTTATAGTCAACATGGTAAAATTTATTCTGGTAAGTATTCTTGTTCATCAGGTTATTTACGTGAATATTTATTATTATTTTTACATTGATTTCCTTTAAATTTATTAGTTTTGAAAAGAGAATTTTTCATATTATGAATTTAATTTAAGTAATTTAATTAAAATTTTGGTTTGTGGTATCAAATATGTAATATCTTATTACCTTAAATTATTATATATATTTCAATTTGTTTAATTAGTTTTATTTTTTTGTTTTTTATTAGATTTTTTTTATTTTTATTTAGATTAAATTTTTTAATTTATGATTATTCATTATTTATTGAATGAGAATTAATATCATTAAATTCATGTTCAATTGTCATAAGAATTTTATTAGATTGAATATCATTAATATTTTTAAGTTTTGTGTTATTTATTTCTTCAATAGTAATTTTTTATAGTAATCAATATATAGAAGGTGATTTAAATATTAATCGTTTTATTATTTTAGTTTTATTATTTGTTTTATCAATAATATTATTAATTATTAGACCTAATTTAATTAGAATTTTATTAGGTTGAGATGGTTTAGGTTTAGTTTCTTATTGTTTAGTAATTTATTATCAGAATTTTAAATCTTATAATGCTGGGATAATTACAGCGCTAATAAATCGAGTTGGGGATGTTATATTATTAATTTCTATTTCTTGAATATTGAATTATGGTAGTTGAAATTATATTTTTTATTTGGATTTAATAAAAAGAGATTTATATATACAATATATTGGAATTTTAATTATGATTGCTGCTATAACTAAAAGAGCTCAAATTCCATTTTCTTCTTGATTACCAGCAGCAATAGCTGCTCCTACCCCTGTTTCAGCTTTAGTTCATTCTTCAACTTTAGTTACAGCAGGAGTTTATTTATTAATTCGTTTTAATTTAATTTTAAATAATAATTTATGTTTATTTTTATTATTAATTTCTACTTTAACAATATTTATAGCTGGGTTAGGTGCTAATTTTGAATTTGATTTAAAAAAAATTATTGCTTTATCAACATTAAGTCAGTTAGGTTTAATAATAAGAATTTTATCATTAGGAAATTATAAATTGGCTTTTTTTCATTTATTAACTCATGCTATATTTAAAGCTTTATTATTTATATGTGCTGGAGCAATTATTCATAATTTTAAGGATAATCAAGATATTCGATATATAGGAAATTTAATAATTCATATACCATTAACTTGTATTTGTATAAATATTTCAAATTTGGCTTTATGTGGAATACCATTTTTAGCAGGTTTTTACTCAAAAGATTTAATTTTAGAAATTGTTTCTATAGATTTTATTAATATTTTAATTTTTATTTTATTTTTTTTTTCAACAGGTTTAACAGTATGTTATTCTTTTCGTTTATGTTATTACTCTATTACTGGAGATTTTAATTTTTTTTCTTTTCATTCTTTAAATGATGAAGGTTGAATTATATTAAAGAGAATACTTTTTATATTATTTTTTGTTATTATTAGAGGAAGAATATTAAGTTGATTAATTTTTCCAACTCCAATTATAATTTGTTTACCTAAAGGAATAAAAATATTGGCATTATTTGTTAGATTAGTAGGTGCTTGATTAGGATATGAAATTTCAAAATTTTCAATTAGTTGATTTAGAAATTCTTTAAATTTTTATAAATCTAGATTTTTTTTTGGTTCTATATGATTTTTACCAAATATTTCTACTTTTTCATTGAATTATTTTCCTTTAATATTAAGATATAATTTGTATAAAAATTTTGATCAAGGTTGAAATGAGTATTTAGGAGGTCAAGGAATATATATAGTAATAAAGAATAATTCAATTTTATTACAGTTTTTGCATAATAATAATTTAAAGATTTATTTAATTTTAATTGTTATATGATTAATTTTACTAATAATATTTTTTTTTTAATACTTAAATAGCTTATATTTAGAGCATAATATTGAAGATATTAAGGAAATTGAAATAATTTTTAAGTATTTATAAAAAATAAATTTTTAATTTTACAATGAAAATGTAATGTTTTATGATTAAACTATATAAATAGAAATATAAACGGAATTTAACCGCTAAAGAATAAAGTTAGCAGCTTTTTCTTGATCATCATATTTCTTTAATTGGAATTAAATTCAATAATATTATTAACAGTAATATGCCTCTATTTTGGCTTCAATTAATATTAATAAGGGTGTTTTAACACCAAAGTTTAGGTCGAAACTAAATGTAAATTTTACTTCTTATTAAAGATAAGTTGATAATTCAACACCTTTTGAATGCAAATCAAATATTATTTTTAACTATTATCCTATGAAGCTCAATTTAGAGCTCCTTGATTTCATTCATGATATAAACCTACTAGTAAAATAGTAATAAAAAATACTCTAACTCTGAATCATGAAATAATATGAGAAATTTTTATAATTATAATTATAGGTATTAGTAAAGCAATTTCTACATCAAAAATTAAAAAAATTACTCCAATTAAAAAAAATTGTAAACTAAAAGGTGAACGAGCTGAATTTTTTGGATCAAATCCACATTCAAAAGGTGAATTTTTTTCTCGATCTATAAAAGTTTTTTTTGAAATAATATTAGCAATTATTATAATAATTATTGATAAAATTAAAATTATTATTCTTAATAAAAATGTTATAAAAATTATTTATACTAAAAAAAGTTAGACCATTTGATTGGAAGTCAAATATACTAAATATACTATATAAATAATTATCTACCTCATCAGTAAATTGAAATATATAAAAATAATCATACTACATCTACGAAGTGTCAATATCATGCAGCGGCTTCAAATCCAAAGTGATGAATTGATGAAAAATGATTATATATATGTCGAATTAAACATACTAATAAGAATGTTGTTCCAATAATTACATGTAAACCATGAAATCCTGTTGCTATAAAAAAGGTTGATCCATAAACTGAATCAGCAATAGAAAATGTTGATTCAATATATTCAAAACTTTGAAGAATTGTAAAATAAATTCCTAGGATTACTGTAAAAAATAATCCTTGGAGTGCTTGATTATAATTATTTTCAATTAATCTATGATGAGCTCAAGTAACTGTAATTCCAGATGTGATTAAAATTAATGTATTTAATAATGGAATTTGTAAAGGATTAAAAGTTTGAATTCCAATAGGAGGTCATATATTTCCTAATTCAATTGAAGGGGCTAATCTTCTATGAAAAAATCCTCAAAAAAAAGAAATAAAAAAAAACACTTCAGATGTAATAAATAAAATTATACCTCAACGTAAACCTATAGTTACAGTAAATGTATGTAATCCTTGAAATGTTCCTTCTCGAACTACATCTCGTCATCATTGAATTATAGTTAATAGAATAATTATAATTCCAATTATTATTAAATTAATATTAAATTGATGAAATCATTTAATTAAGCCTCTTACTATAATTATAGTTCCTAAAGCTCCAGTTAAAGGTCAAGGTCTATAATCTACTAGATGGTAAGGATGGTTAGAATGTGTTGACATTAAATTACTTCTCTAGAGTAAAGTGTTCTAAGAATAGCAAATACATATGATTGAATAATTGATACAGCAAATTCAAGCATTAAAAGTAAAATTTGAATAATAATAAGAATTGAAATTATTGATGAATTTATTATTGGTCCTGTATTTCCTAATAATGTTAAAAGTAAGTGTCCTGCAATTATATTAGCAGCTAATCGAATTGCTAAGGTTCCGGGTCGGATTATATTTCTAATAGTTTCAATACATACTATAAAAGGTATAAGAATTGATGGTGTTCCTTGTGGAACTAAATGAGCAAATATATGTTGAGTATTATTAATTCACCCATATAATATAAATCTTAGTCATAAAGGTAAAGCTAATGATAAAGTTATTGATAAATGACTTGAACTTGTATAAATATAAGGAAATAATCCTATAAAATTATTAAATAAAATTAATGAAAATAATGAAACAAATATAAATGTTCTTCCTTTATAGTTATATGATCCTAGTAAAGTTTTAAATTCTTTATGAAGAGTTAATATAATTTTAATTCATAAAAGATTAAATCGGGATGGAATAAATCAATAAGATATTGGAATTAGAAAAATTCCAATTATTGTTCTTAATCAATTTAATGAAAGATTAAGAATATTAGTTGAAGGATCAAATGAGGAAAATAAATTTGTTATCATTTTCAATTATTATAAAATTTTATAATTTTATTAATATTAGTTTTATTATTTTTGATTATAAATAAGTAATAATTTATAAAATTAAATAATAAGAAGATTAATGAAAATATTAAATATAAAAATATTCAGTTTATTGGTGCTATTTGTGGAATCAAAGAATATTAATTTTTAATAATTTTAGTTTGACATTCTAATGTTATAATTTAACTAATTCTTTCATTAGAAGTAATTGCTAATTTACTATAATTTGATTTAAGAGACCAATACTTGCTTTCAGTCATCTAATGTTATAGGGATTCATTTATTAATAAAATTCAGTTAAAAAATGATTTAATATTTATTCTTTCAATTACAATTGGTATAAAACTATGATTAGTCCCACAAATTTCTGAACATTGACCAAAATATAATCCTGGTCGATTTATTATAAAATTAGATTGATTTAGTCGTCCAGGAGTTGCATCAATTTTTACCCCAAGGGATGGAATTGTTCAGGAATGAAGAACATCTGTAGCTGAAACAATAATTCGAATTTGTGATTGAAATGGTAAAGCAATTCGATTATCAACATCTAATAAACGAAAGCTATCACTATTTAATTCATTAGTTTGAATTATATAAGAATCAAACTCTGTATCTTTAAAATTAGAATATTCATAGCTTCAATATCATTGATGACCAATTGATTTTAAGGTAATAATAGGATTTTTAATTTCATCTAGAAGATATAATAATTGAAGTGATGGAAGAGCAATAAAAATTAATGTAATAGCAGGGAGAATAGTTCAGATAATTTCAATTGTTTGACCTTCAAGAAGATATCGATTAATATATTTATTAAAAAATAATGTTGATATAATATATCCTACTAATATAGTAATTATAATTAAAATTATTATAGTGTGATCATGAAAAAATATTAATTGTTCTATAATAGGTGAATTTCTATCTTGTAAGTTTAAATTAGATCATGTTGCCATTTTCTAAAAAAAGTTTAAACTTTATATATGAAGCTTAAATTCATTGCACTATTCTGCCACATTAGAAGTTAGTTAATATTGGTAATTCAGAATAGCTATGTTCAGCCGGAGGAAATTTTTGAAGTCATTCAATTGAAGTTGATATTTGATTTGAAAATAATAATATTCGTTGAGATACAAAACTTTCTCAAATAATATAAATAAATAATAAAACTCCAATAAAAGAAATAGTTGAACCAATAGAAGAAATAATATTTCAAGAAGTATAAGCATCTGGATAATCTGAATATCGACGAGGTATTCCTCTTAATCCTAAAAAATGTTGGGGAAAAAAAGTTAAATTTACTCCAATAAATATTACAAGAAATTGAATTTTTAATAAATTATTATTTATTATTAATCCAGTAAATAAAGGAAATCATTGAATAAATCCGGCTATAATAGCAAATACAGCTCCTATAGAAAGAACATAATGAAAATGAGCTACAACATAATATGTATCATGAAGAATAATATCTAAAGAAGAATTTGCTAAAACAACTCCAGTTAATCCTCCAACTGTAAATAAAAATACAAAACCAAGAGCTCATAAAAGTGAGGGTCTATATGATAATTGAGTTCCATGAAGAGTTGCTAATCAAGAAAAAATTTTAATTCCAGTTGGAACAGCAATAATTATTGTTGCTGAAGTAAAGTAGGCTCGTGTATCAACATCTATTCCAACAGTAAATATATGATGTGCTCATACAACAAACCCTAATAAACCAATTGCTAGTATTGCGTAAATTATTCCTAAAGAACCAAAAGTTTCCTTTTTTCCTCTTTCTTGTCTAATAATATGGGAAATTATCCCGAATCCTGGTAAAATTAAAATATAAACTTCTGGATGACCAAAGAATCAAAATAAGTGTTGATATAAAATAGGGTCTCCTCCTCCTGCAGGATCAAAAAAAGAAGTATTTAAATTTCGATCAGTAAGTAATATTGTAATAGCTCCAGCTAATACAGGTAATGATAATAATAATAATAAAGCTGTAATTCCTACAGATCAAACAAATAGAGGTATACGATCAAATGTTATTCCTGTAGATCGTATATTAATAATTGTTGTAATAAAATTTACTGCTCCTAAAATTGATGAAATTCCTGCTAGATGTAAACTAAAAATTGCTAAATCAACTGATGCTCCTCTATGGGCAATTGCAGCAGATAGAGGGGGGTACACTGTTCATCCTGTCCCAGCTCCTCTTTCCACCATTCTGCTCATTAAGAGCAATATTAATGATGGAGGTAGAAGTCAAAATCTTATATTATTTATTCGAGGAAAGGCTATATCAGGAGCTCCTAATATTAATGGAACTAATCAATTTCCAAAACCTCCAATTATAATAGGTATAACTATAAAAAAAATTATAATAAAAGCATGGGCAGTAACAATAACATTATAAATTTGATCATCTCCAATTAATGATCCAGGATTTCCTAATTCAGCACGAATTAATATTCTTAATGATGTTCCTACTATTCCTGATCATGCTCCAAAAATAAAATATAATGTTCCAATATCCTTATGGTTTGTTGAGAATAATCATTTTTGCGGTAAAAT